AGATATGATATATAGGTCATATCGTTGTAGCAACTGAAATCTTTTGCATAAACAAAAAAAAAGAAATCGGATTCTAAGTTGTAAAGCAAAATCGACAAAAAAGATGTGGATAAACGGAAGGATGAGAGAAAGATAGAAAAAGAATACCAATGATATAAAATTCCAATATGTAAGGTCTATGAGTAATCTCATAAAAGGCAGTGTAATAAAGCATCAATACGCATTCATACCATTCAATACGCATTCATACCATACTAAAAAGAATCTTCTTATAGAAATGGAACAAAAAATCAAGAGCTTCGAGCCAATAAAGACTGAGAAGATTGACTCAAGAACCAATTTTATTCTGAGCTCCATTGTAGAATTCGGACCTAACCATTAAGTAAGAAGTGATGGGAACGACGGAACTTGTGAATGCAAAAGATTCTATTGAAAAGGGAATCTTAATGATTCACTGGTCGGGATGGCGGAACGAACCAAAGATTAATTCATGTATTCTGAGATCTGAGAAGTCACGAGTTAACCCTACAAATGAAATAGGGATTGAAAGAGTAAATATTCGCCCGCGAAAACTTTTTTTATTGCAAAATTTAGGAGACAATACAATAAAGGACAAAATAAGGATTTGGTCTAATAATACAATTTTTTATTTCTATTTAGAAAACTACAAAGTTTAGTTATCTATTCAAACAAGATATACAAATTACTAATAGATTTAATGAAATTTCAAAGAAGCCCACGTTCAAGGTATTACTCAGTAAATACATATATATATATCTTAACTTAAGATTGACTATTCTAGCTTAATTCAAATTGCATTTTTTTGAATCCTTTTATTTGCGAGGAGCTGGATGAGAAGAAACTCTCACGTCCGGTTCTGTAGTAGAGATGGAATTCAGAACCAACCATCAACTATAACCCCAAAAGAACCAGATTCCGTAAACAACATAGAGGAAGAATGAAGGGAATATCTTATCGAGGTAATCGTATTTCTTTCGGTAAATATGCTCTTCAGGCACTTGAACCTGCTTGGATTACATCTCGACAAATAGAAGCAGGCCGACGGGCAATGACACGAAATGCACGTCGTGGTGGAAAAATATGGGTACGTATATTTCCAGACAAACCAGTTACACTAAGACCCGCAGAAACACGTATGGGTTCAGGAAAAGGATCCCCTGAATATTGGGTAGCTGTTGTTAAACCGGGGCGAATACTTTATGAAATGGGTGGAGTAACAGAAAATATAGCCAGAAGGGCTATTTCACTAGCAGCATCTAAAATGCCTATACGAACTCAATTCATTATTTCGTAATGTAATAGAAAAAATGTAGAAAGGGCTCTTAGATTGGGAAGGGACACTATTGTTGAGATAATAACTTCTATACGAAATGCTGATATGGATCGAAAAAGGGTGGTTCGAATAGCATCTACTAATATTACCGAAAATATTGTGCAACTACTTTTACGAGAGGGTTTTATCGAAAACGTGAGAAAACATCGAGAAAACAACAAATATTTTTTGGTTTTAACCCTGCGACATAGAAGGAATAGGAAAAGACCCTATAGAAATATTTTAAATTTAAAACGAATCAGTCGACCTGGTCTACGAATCTATTCTAATTATCAACGAATTCCGCGAATTTTAGGTGGAATAGGGATTGTAATTCTTTCTACTTCTCGAGGTATAATGACAGATCGAGAGGCTCGACTAGAAGAAATAGGTGGAGAAATTTTGTGTTATATCTGGTAATCCTTTATAATATCCAAATTGGATTCGAAACTTCCTATTTGTTAAATTTTTGAAAAAGAAAAAAGGGGGGGTGTCTAATATCTTTCGCATTAGTTGAGACCTCAAAGGAACTTTGTTTTATACAAATACGAATTAAGATAAGGAATAAAAAATATGAAAATAAGAGCTTCCGTTCGTAAAATTTGTGAAAAATGTCGACTAATCCGTAGGCGGGGGCGCATTATAGTAATTTGTTCTAACCCGAGACATAAACAAAGACAGGGCTAATCAGACTTGCTAGAAGAGCCGATGTACAAATAAAGAATCTGTTTTGACATGAAATGGATATATCCATATATCTCTGACTCGTTTTTACGAGATGATACAATATGGCAAAAGCTATATCGAAAATTAGTTCACGTCAGAATGAATATATTGGTTCACGTAAGGATGCATATAGAATACCAAAGGGAGTTATTCATGTTCAAGCAAGTTTCAATAATACCATTGTCACTGTTACAGATGTACGGGGTCGAGTAGTTTCTTGGTCCTCAGCTGGTACTTCTGGATTCAAAGGTACGAGAAGAGGAACACCGTTTGCTGCTCAAACCGCAGCAGCAAACGCTATCCGTACAGTAGTGGATCAAGGTATGCAACGAGCGGAAGTCATGATAAAAGGTCCCGGTCTCGGAAGAGATGCAGCATTACGAGCTATTCGTCGAAGTGGTATACTATTAACTTTCGTACGGGATGTAACTCCGATGCCAC